CATAACTATGTAGTCCTATTCCTAATAGATTGACCCCAAAATAGCATATCCAAATTATAAGAAATCCTATAGAAGCCACAATTGCCGAATCCACACCCTGAAAGCTCTGATTTGTTCTACTATGTAAATAAATCGCGAATATGGTCCAAGTAATAAATGCCCAAGTTTCCTTGGGGTCCCAATTCCAATAAGACCCCCACGCCTCATTAGCCCATACTGCTCCCGAAAGAATACCTATGGTTAAAAAAGTAAACCCTAGACTAATGACACGATAACTACACTGATCTAATTGTTGAGTTAATTGATACCTGTGATAATTTATAAATGAAAGAAAAGAAGTGTTTTGTAAAACACTTCTTTTTTCATTCACAAAGGAAAATGACCCAATTAATAAATGATTGCTTTTGCGAGGAATATCTAGGTTTTTTCGAAATGTAATGACTAAAAGAGCTACGGATAATAACGATCCACATAAAAGAGCTGCATAACTCAATAACATCATACTTACGTGCATCATTAACCACTGGGATTGTAGAGCAGGTACTAATATTGCAGATTGATGCATTTCGGTTGAAAGACCCGAAGTGGCAAAGCCTTGGGTAAAAATAGCACTTGGCGCGGTTATTGCGCTTAAATAACTTTTCTGGTTCCGTCTTTTAGGAAACATATGAATAATGGAGAAACTCCACGAAAGAAACATTAAAGATTCATATAAATCGCTTAACGGCAAATGTCTCGAATAAATCCAACGAGTAACTAATAATCCTGTTATACAGAAAAAGGTAGCCATCATGGCTTTTTCTGACAAATCAAATAGTACTACGGTTTGATGGACTAATAAGGTCATCAAATGAATCGTAATAACAATTGAAATGATAGAAAAAGAGATGTGAGTTAATATATGTTCTAAAGTGGCAAATATCATAATTTTTTTTTAGGGGGGTATCCCCAATTACGGAATGGAAATCCGGAATTGAATTCATTATAGGATCTATTGTGCCTTTTTTAGAGGATGCCGCCACTCGGACTCGAACCGAGATGCTCTAGCACTGCTTCCTAAGAGCAGCGTGTCTACCAATTTCACCATGGCGGCTTCATCGAAATAATCATAGTCCATATGATGTTCAATCGTCGAGATTGAGGGATTTAATGCAATCTATTTTAGGAAATGTTAGAATCGATGAATAAAGACCCGTTCAAATAAATATTTAAACGCTCAATAATCCTTAGTATCGTGGCAGGAGGTCATTTTAAACAGCGGGCTTTTCCGTATTATAAGTTCTTCTGGAATAGTTGGAACTAGACGGTTATGCCCTGAGTCCGGGTATAGAACTAAGAATTTTTTTTTTCTCATTTTTTGACGATTCATTTCTCATTTATCTGATTTGATAGATCCGAAACGAAAAAGATTCATTTTTCAATGAACAAAATAAAACAATATTTTTTATATATCACAACTTCATCACTACACCCAAAGGATTTCTATAAAAATTTGGATAGTTTGGTATCAAAGATGTATTAATGATTGGGATCTTCATTGTATACATAACATAATTTGTGTGAGGATTTACCAAACCCATTAGGTATTGGACCGGGCATATCGTATAACAAAAGAGTTTCAATCTTTATTGGAATTCTACTGTATGTACTTTAATGTACTTTAACTTAGAAAACTTAGAAAATCAAAATGAAACTGATACGATCTCTTTATATATAGATTTGAAATCTAATATTAATAGATAAAAAAATTTAGATATTAGATCTAGATATATCGATTGATCGATCCTCCAGCTCAAACATGGGATAGGATCCATTGGGGTTGGATTACGTAAGATTGACTCATTCTTTAGTACATAAATGTACATAAATATCGATCTAAATGGGATCCTGGCAGTTTTATTATTATTTTTTTTTTTTTTTTTTATGTTCGAAATAAGAGGGAGTCCTTGTAGATATGTAGTGATTCAGAGAGCTACAAATCCAAGTTTTAAAATGTATATTTTAATCAATTAGTTTCAATAATCCATTGACTTTGACTATGAATCTTATCCCCGCCTTACTTTGGAACAAAAAAGGGGGCTCTAACCTCGTTCATACTTGTTTCAGATTTTCCAAAAATCTTAATGATGTATAACTATTGGAGATACATAATCCAATAAGCCAATCCCTTCCTAAGAAAAAAAGTAAGAGTTTTGTTATTGTGAAAAATGAATCGATGGGGAAAGTTCCAATCCCCATCTCGCGAATTATAAAAACCAATCAATGAAAGGTGAAACCTTGTATTTTGTGTCTAACTACTTCTTTCTTTTTTTTTTTTTTTCAAACAAAAAAAGAAATCATTTTTAGAACCTAGTATACAGAATAATTTGTATTCTACATACCACAACAGCTAGTTCTATCTCATATTGATGAGTTCAAAACATTAGTTAATGTGAATTCTTCATCTTATAAATTTAATCATCCAATTCATCGAGTCATGCTGATTCAGATTCAGATCATTCCACGGCTTTATTACTTGTTTGTCGCACAAAAAAACTTTTTGAATGCCCGGTAGAAATAGATTTAGCTAAAGATAAAGCTTTTGCCGCGGCCTGATATCCCCTTCCTTTCCAAATATTTCTACGAATATGCTTTTTTGACAGAGAAGTACGTTTCTTTGGAACCGCCATTTCAAAATAAAAGGGTTACTCATTTTTATAGTTGGACGTGAAAGACATTTATTGTTCAATTCAAAATAGATTGTTCTTTCTATTAACTATTCATTATCTATCTTTATTCCATAGCCGATACTTATGCTTACTTCATAACATAGAAAAGTATGGATACAGATAGATGAGCATCGCATATGGTATCATTAAGGATAAAAAAAGAAATGAAATAGAAGAAAAAAGAAAAAACGATGTGATTTTCAAGGGAATTTTGTTTTTTCACATTTCCATTACATCCAATGTTTGAAGAAAAAAGAATTTGTACTGATTGGGGGCTTCATATCTTTATTCAATCTATGTCTACGGGCGGGATCTACTACCGTTGAATCGGATGCCATTGATAAGAATTAAAAAGGTTCCAATTCATATCTCAGTCTATTTAGATAATATATATATTATAAATGTTATATTTAATAAATCGAAAAGCTTAAGAACCCTTTCCTAATTTAGGAAACCAATAATGAATGTAACCTTTTTCTATTAATTGATCAAGCTCGGAGATAGAGTCCACATAATGAAAATTGAAATTAAATCAAACAAAGTAGTTAATCCGTTAAACAATACATTACTTGATAAAATAAAGGGAATTTGAGTAATTTCTCATTTTAGTTCTATGTGAAGTGACAAGTATTCTAGGATTTTTCATAAACACATAAACATAAGTTTGTTTTATTGGACTAGAAGCCAATCAATTCCAGAATTAGTTAATGACTCCGAAGAAACTAAATAAAAACTAGGTTTATTGGATCGAGTTATTGGCAGATCCTACGATACATATCAGAATAAAGTACTTGAATTTTTGGTATCATTCTTTTTCTTTACTATAATTGATATAAATATGGATAGAAATCACCGTATCATATGTATATAGTAGAATAATTGAAAATTTCATATTTTTTATCTTAATAAATATCTTCGTTAATAACTAGGTAGTAGCTTTTAACTAGTAACTTGGTTATTTGAAGAATTGTAACTTCTTCATTTGAATTTTTTGTTTTTTTTTTTTTCAATAGTTTGGAAAGAATCAGAATAATTAAGAATGAAAAATCATATTTGAGTTCTTTTATATCTTGTATATCTTGATCTTGATTTTTTTTTTATTTATTTGATTATTGCTCCTTCCGGAAGAAATAAGGGCTGGTGAATGGGAAACAGTTAATAAGAATAAAAAAAGAAAGTTTTATTTTCTTATGGAACATACATATCAATATGCATGGATCATACCTTTCGCTCTACTTCCAGTTACTATGTCAATAGGATTGGGACTTCTGCTTGTTCCGACCGCAACAAAAAATTTGCGTCGTATGTGGACTTTTCCTAGTGTTTCATTGCTAAGTATAGTTATGGTTTTTTCGTCCGATCTGTCTATTCAACAGATAAATGGCAGTTCTATCTATCAACATCTATGGTCTTGGACCATCAATACTGATTTTTCCTTAGAGTTCGGCTACTTGATCGATCCACTTACTTCTATTATGTCAATACTAATCACTACGGTTGGAATCATGGTTCTTATTTATAGTGACAATTATATGTCTCATGATCAAGGATATTTGAGATTTTTTGCTTATATGAGTTTTTCCAATACTTCCATGTTGGGATTAGTTACTAGTTCCAATTTGATACAAATTCATATTTTTTGGGAACTAGTGGGAATGTGTTCGTATTTATTAATAGGTTTTTGGTTCACACGACCGGCTGCCGCAAATGCTTGTCAAAAAGCGTTTGTAACTAATCGTGTAGGGGATTTTGGGTTATTATTAGGAATCTTAGGTTTTTATTGGATAACAGGGAGTTTCGAATTTCGAGATTTGTTCGAAATCTTCAATAACCTGATCCGTAATAATGGGGTCAACTCTTTATTTGCTACTCTGTGTGCCTCCCTATTATTCGTCGGTGCAGTTGCTAAATCCGCACAATTTCCCCTTCATGTATGGTTACCTGATGCCATGGAGGGGCCTACTCCTATTTCGGCTCTTATCCATGCTGCTACTATGGTAGCAGCAGGCATTTTTCTTGTCGCTCGATTTCTTCCGCTTTTCACAGTCATACCTTACATAATGAATCTCATTTCTTTGATAGGTGTAATAACGGTACTATTAGGAGCTACTTTAGCTCTTGCTCAAAGAGATATTAAGAGAAGTTTAGCCTATTCTACAATGTCTCAATTGGGTTATATTATGTTAGCCCCAGGGATAGGCTCTTATCGAGCTGCTTTATTCCATTTGATCACTCATGCCTATTCGAAAGCATTATTGTTTTTAGGATCCGGATCAATTATTCATTCAATGG